CTGGACGATCCTGTTTGGTCAAATACCTAGCGACAAACTCCTATGTTCCTTTCATTACGGTATTTCCGAACAAGTTCCTGGATGACAAGCCTAAAGGTTATCTTATTGATGATATCGATATTGATGATAGTGACGATATTGATGATAGTGACGATATTGATGATGACCTTGATATTGATACGGAGCTGCTAACTATGACGAATGTGCTAACTATGTATATGACGCCGAAAATAGACCTATTTGATATCACCCTTCAATTCGAATTAGCAAAAGCAATGTCTCCTTGCATAATATGGATTCCAAACATTCATGATCTGCATGTGAATGAGTCGAATTACTTATCCCTCGGTCTATTAGAGAACTATCTCTCCAGGGATTGTGAAAGATGTTACACTGGAAAGATTCTTGTTATTGCTTCGACTCATATTCCCCAAAAAGTGGATCCCGCTCTAATAGCTCCGAATAAATTAAATACATGCATTAAGATACGAAGGCTTCTTCTTCCACAACAACGAAAGCACTTTTTCATTCTTTCATATACTAGGGGATTTCACTTGGAAAAGAAGATGTTCCATACTAACGGATTCGGGTCCATAACCATGGGTTCCAATGCGCGAGATCTTGTAGCACTTATCAATGAGGCCCTATCAATTAGTATTACACAGAAGAAATCCATTATAGAAACTAATACAATTAGATCAGCTCTTCATAGAAAAACTTGGGATTTTCGATCCCAGATAAGATCGGTTCAGGATCATGGGATCCTTTTCTATCAGATAGGAAGGGCTGTTACACAAAATGTACTTCTAAGTAATTGCCCCATAGATCCTATATCTATCTATATGAAGAAGAAATCATGTAAGGGAGGGGATTCTTATTTGTACAAATGGTACTTCGAACTTGGAACGAGCATGAAGAAATTAACGATACTTCTTTATCTTTTGAGTTGTTCTGCCGGATCGGTCGCTCAAGATCTTTGGTCTTCATCCAGACACGATGAAAAAAATTGGATCACTTCTTATGGATTCGTTGAGAATGATTCTGATCTAGTTCATGTCCTATTACTATTATTACTATTAGAAGTAGAAGGCACTCTGGCTCTGGCGGGATCCTCACGGACAGAAAAATATTGCAGTCAGTTTGATAATAATCGAGTGACATTACTTCTTCGGTCCGAACCAAGGAATCAGTTAGATATGATGCAAAATGGATCTTGTTCTATCGTTGATCAGAGATTTCTATATGAAAAATACGAATCGGAGTTTGAAGAAGGGGAAGGGGCCCTCGATCCGCAACAGATAGAGGAGGATTTATTCAATCACATAGTTTGGGCTCCTAGAATATGGCGCCCTAATCTATTTGATTGTATTGAAAGGCCCACTGAATTGGGATTTCCCTATTGGACTGGGTCATTTCGGGGCAAATGGATCATTTATCATAAAGAGGATGAGCTTCAAGAGAATGATTCGGAGTTCTTGCAGAGTGGAACCATGCAGTACCAGACACGAGATAGATCTTCCAAAGAACAAGGCTTTTTTCGAACAAGCCAATTCATTTGGGACCCTGCGGATCCATTCTTTTCCCTATTCAAAGATCAGCCCTCTGTCTCTGTGTTTTCACGTCGAGAATTCTTTGCAGATGAAGAGATGTCAAAGGGGCTTATTGCTTCCCAAACAAATCCTCCTACATCTATATATAAACGCTGGTTCATCAAGAATACGCAAGAAAAGCACTTCGAATTGTTGATTCATCGCCAGAGATGGTTTAGAACCAATAGTTCATTATCTAATGGACCTTTCCGTTCTAATACTCTATCCGAGAGTTATCAGTATTTATCAAATCTGTTCCTATCTAACGGAACGCTATTGGATCAAATGACAAAGACATTGTTGAGAAAGAGATGGCTTTTCCCGGATGAAATGAAACATTTGATTCATGTAACAGGAGAAAGATTCCCCATTCCTTAGCCGTAAAGATATGTGCCCATGAAAAGGGGATTAAGTGGAACAGAATTGGCCGGATGGTAGAGTCGTGGAAACACTTGTTTCTTCCATCTTTTTGGCCTTAACTCCGTGGAACAATATGCTACTGCTGAAACATGGAAGAATTGAAATCTTAGATCACTATGTGTGGATGATATGAACTGCTTAAACAAGAATTCTTGAACGGCGAAAGAGCCTATTACTCGCTACATCAAACAATTTAGACTAATGAAACCATGTAAATCCATCGGAAAATACGCATGTCCGCTGAAATGGTTGTTGCTATCTGCTCCAATAACGAATCATTGGTTTCATTGAATAACTAAAGAAGATAGATAGACCTTTCTCTTCGTCTCAGGTCGATGGATGGAAGATCTCCCATACGGATAATACACATTCCAGTTGACCGAGCCTAATTCTAATTGCTTTGTTCCGAAGCAAAGATATCCACGGAGGCGGGTTCGTCCTATTCAGATATTCACGACCAAGAGGTACGATCCTCTTTCGGATAGGCCCTG